GTTATTGTAGCTTATTTTTGCAAAAGCACGGCACTGAAGATGCCGAGATGGGTGAAAATGACACCCCAAAAACATAAAGTTTTGGTCCTAAACTTGCCGTTGTTTTTTAGTCAAAATTACACATGCAAGCCTCCACACACCAGTGAGAATGCCCATATACCCCCCAACAGTAAAACGGAGCAGGTATCAGGAACGCCTAGTTGGTGGCCCACAACACCTTGCTACGCCACACCCCCACGGGTTTACAGCAGTGATTAACATTAAGATATAAGCGAAAGCTTGACTTAGCTATGACTTCCCAAGAGCTGGTTAATTTCGTGCCAGCCACCGCGGTTATACGAAAAGCCCAAAACAACAGCCCCCGGCGTAAAGTGTGGCTAGAGACAGTTAAACTTTAACGGGTAAACCATCGCCCAGCCGTAAAACGCCCCTGCGAATTGGAAATCCACCAACAAAATGCCCTTAAACAAAAAACTACTTGACCCCACGAAAGCTAGGAGACAAACTGGGATTAGATACCCCACTATGCCTAGCCATAAACCAAGGTAGTGTAACACACCCCTACCCGCCAGAGAACTACAAGTGAAAAACTTGAAACTCCAAGGACTTGGCGGTGCCCCATATCAACCTAGAGGAGCCTGTCCTATAATCGATAATCCACGTTCTACCCTACCACCTTTGGCCCTCAGCCTATATACCGCCGTCGAAAGCCTACCTTCTGAAAGAAGCACAGTAAGCAAAATAGTTACTAACTAACACGTCAGGTCAAGGTGTAGCACATGAGGCGGAAGAGATGGGCTACATTTTCTGCCACAGAAAACACGAACAGCCCAATGAAACTTGGGCTAAAAGGCGGATTTAGAAGTAAGACAAACAAGAAACTTTGTCTTAAACCCGCTCTGGGGCGCGCACACACCGCCCGTCACCCTCATCACAAGCACAAAACAACAAAATATTAGACCGAACACCAATCAGATGAGGCAAGTCGTAACATGGTAAGCGCACTGGAAAGTGTGCTTGGAATCAAATAGTAGCTTAAAACAAAGCATTCAGCTTACAATTGAATAATGTTAGTAAAAACCTAACCTTTTTGAGCCAAACTTTAGCCCAACCACAACTACAAACAACCCGTGTCATAAAACAAACCATTTGCAAGCACTAGTATATGCGATAGAACATAATCACCACTTTGGCGCAATAGAGAGAGTACCGCAAGGGAATATTGAAAGAACAATGAAACAACAAAGCAAAACAAAGCAAAGATAAGCCCTTGTACCTTTTGCATCATGGTTTAGCCAGAAGCCCCAGACAAAGAGAACTTTAGCCTGTCCCCCGAAACTAAGTGAGCTACTACTTGGCAACCAACAGGGTGAACCCGTCTCTGTGGCAAAAGAGTGGGACGACCTCGTAGTAGAGGTGAAAAGCCTAACGAACTTAGTGATAGCTGGTTGCTCAATAAAAGAATTTAAGTTCAACTTTAGGTACAACTAGACCATTTTTAGTCTGCCCCTCAACCTAAAAGATATTCAATGAAGGTACAGCTCCATTGAAACAGGATACAACCTGGATTAGCGAGATAGTAAATAAGTCTAACCCGTAGGCCTTAAAGCCGCCACCAGTAAATAAAGCGTCACAGCACAAATACAAAGATGCCGAAAACAAATACAAGCTCCTTACTACATACCGAGCCACACTATAATAATAGACGCACTAATGCTAAAACTAGTAACAAGAAAAATGTTCTCCTAGCACACCCTTGACTCGGCAATAGAAGACCTACCGAATATTAACGGACCAAAAAAGGAAGCACACACAAAGCCAAGCCTGTAACCCAAACTGTCAAACCAACACCGGAGTGCCACAAGGAAAGATTTAAAGTCGCAAAAGGAATTCAGCAAAAACTTGTCCCAACTGTTTACCAAAAACATAGCCTTTAGCAAAACGAGTATTAAAGGTTTCGCCTGCCCAGTGACCCATTTAAACGGCCGCGGTATTCTAACCGTGCAAAGGTAGCGTAATCACTTGTCTTCTAAATAAAGACCAGTATGAACGGCTAAATGAGGACAAACCTGTCTCTTGCAACTAATCAGTGAAACTGATCTCCCGGTCCAAAAGCCGGGGTAGCCCCATAAGACGAGAAGACCCCGTGGAGCTTTAAACAAACTATTACACACGCTAAGGTGCAACTAATAGGAAGTTTTGAGTTGGGGCGACTTCGGAACCAAAAAAAACTTCCGAGCATAGAACCACCCGTTCTTACTAAGACCCACACGTCAAAGTCCCAAAACGACCCAGTAACACTGACCAACGAACCAAGTTACCCCGGGGATAACAGCGCCATCTTCTTCAAGAGTTCATATCGACAAGAAGGTTTACGACCTCGATGTTGGATCAGGACACCCCAATGGTGCAGCCGCTATTAAAGGTTCGTTTGTTCAACGATTAACAGTCCTACGTGATCTGAGTTCAGACCGGAGTAATCCAGGTCGGTTTCTATCTATGTGGCCGCCTTCTTCAGTACGAAAGGACAAAGAAGGGGGGACCAATACTGCAAGCACGTCCCAAACCACTGACTGAATAAAACTAAAGTGAAACAGCTATCTACCACGACCAAAGATCGTGGTTTATTAGGGTGGCAGAGCCAGGTATATGCAAAAGGCCTAAAACCTTTACCTCAGAGGTTCAAATCCTCTCCCCAATTATGCACTCTTTCTTCACATACATTATTAACCCACTACTCTATGTTATTCCCGTCTTAGTAGCCGTAGCTTTTCTAACGCTCCTAGAACGAAAAATCCTCGGCTACATACAACTCCGAAAAGGCCCAAATATCGTAGGCCCATACGGCCTACTACAACCAGTCGCAGATGGCGTAAAACTCTTTATTAAAGAACCAGTACGCCCATCATCCTCATCCCCAACACTATTCATTATTACCCCAACACTAGCACTATTCTTAGCACTTATAATCTGAACCCCCCTCCCCATACCCATAACCCTCGCAGATATAAACTTGGGCTTGCTCTTCATATTAGCCCTTTCAAGCATAGCAGTATACTCAGTACTATGATCTGGGTGAGCATCAAACTCCAAATACCCCCTAATTGGAGCCCTACGGGCCGTAGCACAAACCATCTCATACGAGGTAACCCTGGGGATCATTCTACTCACTCTTATTATCCTCACAGGGGGCTTTACCTTGCACACACTAGCCACTACACAAGAACACACATGGCTCCTACTATGCTCTTGACCGCTAATAATAATGTGATTTATCTCAACATTAGCCGAAACCAACCGAGCACCCTTTGATCTTACCGAGGGCGAATCAGAATTGGTCTCAGGCTTCAATGTTGAATACGCAGCCGGCCCATTTGCCCTATTCTTCCTAGCAGAGTACGCAAACATTCTCATAATAAATACCCTCACCTGCACCCTATTTCTCAGCCCAAGCACAACATTACAACCAGATATATTTCCAATCAACCTCATACTAAAAGCATCTGTGCTCACAATTATATTCTTATGAACCCGAGCCTCTTACCCGCGCTTCCGATATGACCAACTCATACACCTTTTGTGAAAAAACTTCCTCCCCCTCACACTTGCCCTATTCTTATGGCACGTCTCATTTCCAACAACCCTCTCCGGACTCCCACCACAATAACTAGGAAATGTGCCCGAAACTAAGGGTTACTTTGATAGAGTAAAACACAGAGGTTAAAACCCTCTCATCTCCTATTAGAAAAACAGGGTCTGAGCCTGCACTTAAGGGCCCAAAACCCTTTGTACTTCCACTATACTATTTTCTAGTAAAGTCAGCTAATTAAGCTTTCGGGCCCATACCCCGAAAATGTTGGTTTAAACCCCTCCTCTACTAATGAACCCGGTAATATTATCAATTATTCTCTCAAGCCTCGCCCTGGGCACCATCATTACTATATCCAGCCACCACTGACTATTAGCTTGAGTCGGCCTAGAATTAAACACACTAGCAATTATCCCAATTATCGCAAAACAACACCACCCCCGTGCAACAGAAGCCACAACAAAATACTTCCTTACACAGGCCGCTGCCTCCACCACTGTGCTATTTTCTAGCACTATTAATGCATGATCAACCGGAGTCTGGGATATCACACAACTAACAAATCAGCCAGCATGCATCATATTAACAATAGCCCTGTCGATAAAACTAGGCCTCGCCCCCCTCCACTTCTGATTACCAGAAGTCCTACAAGGCACCCCCCTAAACACAGCACTAATCATTGTTACATGACAAAAACTAGCCCCCCTAGCACTACTATACCTAACACAAAATTCACTATCCACAATAATCCTTCTAACAATAGGACTTCTCTCCACCCTAATCGGCGGGTGGGGGGGCCTAAATCAAACACAAACACGAAAAATTATAGCATTTTCATCAATCGCCCACCTGGGTTGAATAGCAGCTATTCTAACACTCTCCCCAAACATTATACTACTAAACCTCGCACTTTATATCCTTATAACCACCTCAACATTCCTGCTACTTATCTTCTCCTCAGCCAAAACAGTCCAAGACCTCACAACAACATGAATAGTTTCACCAGCCGTATCAGCCTTTATATTAATACTACTCATGTCATTAGGAGGCCTACCCCCTCTTACCGGGTTTATACCAAAATGATTGATCCTACAAGAACTAACAACACACAATTTTTGTGCGTCTGCTACAATATTAGCACTCTCCGCCCTACTAAGCCTATTCTTCTACCTACGACTATCATACATTTCAACCCTAACCCTCGCCCAAAACCCGACACAGGCCTCACACAAGTGACGATTCCAACCAAGCACAACTACCACCCCAACTACCACCATAATTATCTTATCCACCCTTCTCTTACCAATCACACCGATATTTATTTAGAAGCTTAGGTTAAACCTAAACCAAAGGCCTTCAAAGCCTTAAACAAGAGTTAAACCCTCTTAGCTTCTGAAGGCCTGTGAAACTTTAATTCACATCTCATGATTGCAACTCAAACGCTTTAATTAAGCCAAAGCCTCCTAGACAGACGGGCCTCGATCCCGTAAACTTTTAGTTAACAGCTAAACACCCTATCCAGCGGGCCTCTGTCCGCGCTTCTTCTTTCTGTAGAAGAAGAAGCCCCGGAACACTTTTAGGGTTCTTCTCAAGATTTGCATTCTTGCGTGGAGCACCACGGGGCTTGGTAGGAGCGGGACTCGACCCGCCTAGGCAGGGCTACAACCTGCCACCTTTCTCGGCCATCCTACCTGTGACCATTAATCGTTGATTCTTCTCAACTAACCACAAAGATATCGGCACCCTCTACTTAATCTTCGGTGCTTGAGCAGGAATAGTGGGCACCGCCCTCAGCCTGCTCATTCGAGCGGAGCTTAGCCAACCTGGAAGCTTACTGGGCGACGACCAGATTTATAATGTAATTGTCACTGCACATGCATTCGTAATAATCTTTTTCATGGTAATACCTGTCATAATCGGGGGCTTTGGGAACTGGCTGGTCCCCCTAATAATTGGAGCCCCAGATATAGCATTCCCCCGAATAAACAACATAAGTTTTTGACTCCTGCCCCCATCATTCCTACTGCTTCTCGCATCATCCGGCGTAGAGGCTGGCGCTGGCACCGGGTGGACGGTTTACCCACCACTCGCCGGAAATTTAGCACACGCTGGCGCCTCAGTCGACCTAACTATTTTTTCGCTTCACCTTGCTGGGGTGTCCTCAATTCTTGGCGCTATTAACTTCATTACAACCTGCATTAATATAAAACCCCCAACTATAACGCAGTACCAAACACCCCTATTTGTTTGATCCGTGTTAATCACAGCAGTACTTCTACTACTATCATTACCCGTTCTTGCCGCCGGTATTACAATACTGCTGACAGATCGAAATTTAAACACCTCCTTCTTTGACCCCGCGGGTGGGGGGGACCCAGTACTGTACCAACACCTGTTCTGATTCTTTGGTCACCCGGAAGTTTATATTCTTATTCTACCGGGCTTTGGGATAATCTCACACATTGTGACTTATTACGCCGGTAAGAAAGAGCCATTTGGCTACATGGGCATGGTTTGAGCAATAATATCAATTGGCTTTCTAGGTTTTATCGTATGAGCCCACCACATATTTACAGTAGGCATAGACGTAGACACCCGAGCATACTTTACATCTGCAACTATAATTATCGCAATCCCAACGGGTGTAAAGGTCTTTAGCTGGCTAGCAACCCTGCACGGAGGAATAATCAAGTGGGACGCCGCAATACTATGAGCCCTTGGTTTTATTTTCTTGTTCACCGTTGGAGGCCTCACCGGAATTGTCCTTGCCAACTCGTCACTGGACATCGTACTACACGACACCTACTACGTAGTAGCCCACTTCCATTATGTCCTATCTATGGGCGCCGTGTTCGCAATTATGGGCGGGTTCGTACATTGATTTCCACTATTTTCAGGGTACACGCTCCATCAAACCTGAACAAAAGTCCACTTCGGTGTGATGTTTGCGGGAGTAAACCTCACATTTTTCCCACAACACTTTCTTGGACTGTCGGGCATACCTCGGCGATACTCAGACTACCCCGATGCCTATACAATCTGAAACACAGTGTCATCAATTGGGTCCCTAATCTCCCTGGTCGCAGTAATTATAATAATATTTATTATTTGAGAGGCTTTTTCCGCCAAACGAGAAGTATTAACACTAGAATTAACAAGCACCAACCTAGAGTGGCTACACGGCTGCCCCCCTCCCTACCACACCTACGAAGAGCCAACCTATGTTCAGGCAAACTCAAGAGGGGGGGGAGTCGAACCACCTACTACTGGTTTCAAGCCAATCGCATAACCGCCGTGCTTCCCTCTCTATGAGACCCTAGTAAATTAATTATATAGCCCCGTCAGAGCTAAGTAACAGAATAACCCCTGTGGGTCTTACATGGCACACCCATCCCAATTAGGTTTTCAAGATGCAGCCTCCCCTATCATAGAAGAGCTACTACACTTTCACGACCACGCTATTATAATTGTCTTCCTCATCAGCGCCCTGGTTTTATACATTATTTCCTTAATAATATCGACAAAACTAACACACACCAATACAATAGATGCCCAAGAGGTAGAAATAATCTGAACAATCTTGCCCGCCATTATTTTAATTTTGATCGCCCTTCCATCCCTACGTATTCTTTATCTAATAGATGAAATCAATAACCCACACCTTACAATTAAGGCTCTGGGCCACCAGTGATACTGAAGCTACGAGTATACCGACTATGAAGACCTCATATTTGACTCGTATATAACCCCAACACAGGACCTACAACAGGGCTTCTTCCGCCTTTTAGAGGTAGATCATCGTATGGTAGTACCAATAGAGTCCCCGATTCGAATGTTAATCTCAGCAGAAGACGTGCTCCATTCATGGGCGGTCCCTGCCCTAGGAATTAAAACCGATGCCATTCCTGGGCGATTAAATCAAACAACCTTTATCACCTCCCACCCTGGCCTGTTCTATGGTCAGTGTTCCGAAATCTGCGGTTCAAACCACAGCTTTATGCCGATCGTGGTAGAAGCAGTACCACTAAAACACTTTGAAGGCTGGTCTACTGCCCTACTAACTGCCTCACCAAGAAGCTTCTACAGCACTAGCCTTTTAAGCTAGAGACGGGGACTAAAATACCCCCTTGATGAATGCCACAACTGAACCCCGCCCCCTGGTTTCTAATCCTCCTGCTAGCCTGAGCTGTGCTCCTATTAATCTTTAAAACTAAGGTTTTAACATCAACCCCTTACAGCACCCCTTTGCCCCCAGACCTGCTAACCCACCACACAACCCCATGAAATTGACCATGAGCCTAAACTTCTTCGACCAGTTCTTAAGCCCCCACATACTAGGCGTCCCCCTTATTCTGTTAGCAATAATTATCCCCCCCACACTAATTTTTACAACAACTAACCGACTCATCCCTAACCGCCTTGTCATTATTCAATCATGAGTCGTTTTCATGTTCACAAAACAACTTATATTACCACTAAGCAAGCCCGGCCACAAATGGGCCGCAATCCTTATATCGTTAATACTACTCCTTTTATCCTTAAACATGCTGGGCCTGCTCCCATATACATTCACCCCTACCACCCAGCTATCAATAAATATGGGACTAGCAGTACCCCTATGACTCGCTACCGTATTAATAGGACTACGAAACCAACCCACAGTATCCCTGGGGCACCTTTTACCAGAGGGCACTCCCACGCCCCTCGTCCCAATCCTAATCATTATTGAAACAATCAGCCTTCTTATTCGCCCCCTCGCACTTGGTGTCCGACTAACAGCAAACTTGACAGCGGGGCACCTTCTAATTCAACTTATTTCAACTGCTACATTTGTTCTTCTCCCAATCATGACTACAACAGCAACCTTAACTTTAGTCGTACTTCTGCTATTAACTGGCCTAGAGATTGCTGTTGCCATAATCCAAGCCTACGTGTTTACCCTCCTCCTAAGCCTCTACTTACAAGAAAACGTTTAATGACACACCAAGCACATGCCTACCACATAGTAGACCCTAGCCCCTGGCCCCTAACTGGGGCGATCGCAGCCCTTTTGATAACGTCCGGCCTAGCAATTTGGTTCCACTTCAACAACACACTCCTAATAAACACCGGACTTATTGTCCTCCTACTAACTATGTACCAGTGATGACGAGATATTACCCGTGAGGGCACATTTCAAGGCCACCATACAACGCTGGTTCAAAAGGGCCTACGCTACGGCATAATTTTATTCATCACCTCTGAAGTGTTCTTCTTTATTGGATTTTTCTGGGCCTTCTACCACTCTAGTCTGGCCCCCACCCCAGAGCTTGGGGGCCAGTGGCCCCCAAGCGGCATCCACCCATTAAACCCCTTTGAGGTTCCACTATTAAACACGGCCGTGTTATTGGCCTCAGGCGTAACTGTAACATGAGCCCACCACTCCATCATAAGCGGGGCACGAAAAGAGGCCGTACAAGCATTAATATTAACTATTACCCTGGGTTTATATTTTACTGCATTACAGGCCATAGAGTACTATGAAGCCCCCTTTGCAATCTCCGACAGCGTATACGGCTCAACATTCTTTGTCGCCACCGGATTTCACGGCCTACATGTAATTATCGGCTCAACATTCCTGATTGTCTGCCTATTACGACAAGTCCTATACCACTTTACAACAGACCACCATTTCGGGTTTGAAGCTGCCGCCTGATACTGACACTTCGTAGACGTCGTATGGCTGTTCCTCTATGTGTCAATCTACTGATGAGGTTCATGTCCCCCTAGTATTAACTAGTACAAGTGACTTCCAATCACTAAGTCTCAACTAAGCCTGAGGGGGGATAATGAGCATAACCTCAATGTTTATCACCACCACCACCATCGCCACCTTACTTGTCACCGTCAGCTTCTGATTACCACAAACAGTGCCAGACACAGAAAAACTCTCACCCTATGAGTGCGGCTTCGACCCACTGGGTACCGCCCGTCTGCCCTTTTCACTCCGTTTTTTTCTTGTAGCAATTCTATTCTTACTATTTGACCTAGAAATCGCCCTACTTCTACCGATCCCATGAGCCATTAATTCCCCTCACCCAACACTTACAATGACATGAACAAGCACCATCATCATCCTACTAACCCTGGGCCTCCTTTATGAGTGGCTTGCAGGAGGACTGGAGTGGGCAGAATTAGCAACTAGTTTAATAAACAACTGATTTCGGCTCAGTTATTCCGGGTTTAAGCCCCGGGTTGCTCAATGACCACACCATACTTTACCTTTAATGCCGCTTTTATGCTCGGAGTCATGGGGCTCTCACTCCACCGCACACACCTGGTCTCTGCCTTACTGTGTATTGAGGCCATAATGCTAGCCCTCTTCTCAGCCCTAACAATAATCTCTTCAACCCTCCAACTTCCATCCTCAACCATAGCCCCGATTTTACTACTAACACTTTCTGCTTGTGAGGCGGGCACAGGGCTCGCCCTGTTAGTGGCAACATCACGAACCCATGGGACAGACCACCTCCAAAACCTGAACTTGCTGCAATGTTAAAAATTCTATTACCCACAGCCCTGCTAATTCCAACAGCCCTAATATCTAAACCTAATACCCTATTTTTAGCATACACCGTCAACTCGATAGCCCTGGCAACAGTCAGCCTAACATGATTAAAACACCCCTTAGACCCAGGGGTGTCCTACGTATCCCAGTACTTCAACATCGACATGGTTTCCGCCCCATTAATAGTCTTATCATGCTGGCTCCTCCCGCTGATGGCCGTAGCCAGCCAAAACCACCTGCAGCCAGAGCCTGTTAACCGTAAACGAATGTTCCTCGTCACCCTCACAGCGCTTCAAATCGCCCTATTACTCACCTTTTCAGCAACAGAGTTCACGTTATTCTACATCATATTTGAAACAACACTCATCCCAACACTCATTGTCATCACACGTTGGGGTAACCAAGCTGAACGGCTTTCAGCCGGAATTTACTTCCTATTCTACACACTAGCCGGCTCGCTGCCTTTACTGGTCGCAGTCCTCTATTTAAACACCAAGCACCTAAATATGTCTATCCTAGTTCTACATGCCCTACAACCAGAAGCCCCCAATTCATGAACAAATAACATGCTATGGCTAGCCTGCCTACTAGCCTTCTTAGTTAAAATACCTCTTTACGGCCTACACCTTTGACTCCCCAAGGCCCATGTAGAGGCCCCCATCGCTGGCTCTATGGTCCTAGCAGCAATCCTCTTAAAGCTCGGCGGATACGGCATTATTCGCATCACCCCAATCCTTAACCCACTATCCATACAAATATCATACCCCTTCATTATTCTATCTATATGGGGCATCATTATAACTAGCTCAATTTGCCTACGACAAACAGACCTAAAGTCACTAATCGCTTACTCATCAGTAAGCCACATGGGCCTAGTAATCGCAGCATCCCTCATTCAAACCCCATGAAGCCTAACAGGCGCAATCACCCTAATAATCGCCCACGGGTTGACGTCCTCAATACTCTTTTGCCTAGCAAACACAAACTACGAACGAACACACAGTCGAACCCTATTACTAGCACGGGGCCTCCAACTTATTCTCCCCCTCATAACAACCTGATGATTATTGGCCAACCTAACAAACATGGCCCTCCCACCAACAATTAATTTAACAGGCGAACTACTAATTATGACCTCAATATTCAACTGGTCTTCACCTACTATCATCATAACCGGACTGGGCACATTACTAACAGCTGCCTATTCACTACACATATTTTTAACAACCCAGCGGGGCAAACTCCCAGCGCACGCGCTCCAAGTAGAAGCAACCCACACCCGAGAACACCTATTAATGACCCTGCACACCCTACCCATGCTACTCCTACTACTAAGCCCGGCACCCATCATCGGCCTATTCTCCTGTCAACATAGTTTAATAAAAACATTAGGATGTGGATCTAAAAAAAGAAGCTCAACCCTTCTTGTTGACCAAGGGGTGTTCCGCACACAAAGAATTGCTAATTCTTAGCCCTGGGGTTAAACTCCCCAGACCCCTTACTTTTAAAGGATCGAAGTTAATCCGTTGGCCTTAGGAGCCAAAATTCTTGGTGCAACCCCAAGTGAAAGTATATGCCCAACCTCTCTCACACCCTAAACACCACGATTCTTATTCTCCTTCTTATCCCTATTATTATAACCCTAAATCCCCTGCCCATAAAACCAAAGTGAGGCCTAACACATGTTAAAATAGCAGTACAACTAGCCTGCTTATTAAGTACTGTTCCGCTTATTTCATTTATCAACTATGGTTTAGAGTCGACAATAACAAGCCTACATTGAATCAACATCACAAACTTTAGCATCAACATTAGCTTTATGTTAGACACATATTCAACGACCTTCGTACCCATCGCACTATTTGTAACCTGGTCTATTATAGAGTTTGCCTCATGATATATGGCCTCTGACCCACACATCAACCGATTCTTTAAGTACTTACTACTTTTTCTTCTGGCCATATTGACACTAGTTACTGCCAACAACATGTATCAATTCTTTATCGGCTGAGAGGGCGTCGGAATCATGTCCTTTTTACTAATTGGTTGATGGTTTTCTCGCTCCGACGCCAACACATCCGCCCTACAAGCAGTTATCTATAATCGAATTGGTGACATTGGTCTTGTTCTAGCCATAGCATGATTAGCCATAAACACCGCAACCTGGGAAATTCAACAGCTCTTCACACACCCAACTAACGCGACACTTCTTCCACTATTAGGGTTAATCCTAGCAGCAACAGGAAAGTCCGCCCAGTTTGGGCTTCATCCATGACTGCCCGCCGCAATAGAAGGCCCAACCCCTGTGTCAGCACTACTTCACTCAAGCACCATAGTTGTCGCCGGCATTTTCTTATTGGTCCGAATACACCCGCTTCTAGAAACAAGTTTAACTGCCCTGACAATCTGCCTCTGTATCGGCGCAATAACCACACTATTCACCGCAATCTGTGCCTTAACACAAAACGACATTAAAAAGATTATTGCCTTCTCCACATCCAGCCAGTTAGGACTAATAATAGTAACAATTGGACTAAACCAACCACAACTAGCGTTCCTCCACATCTCAACACACGCATTCTTTAAGGCTATGTTATTCCTGTGCTCCGGCTCAATTATTCACAACCTGTCAGATGAACAGGACATCCGAAAAATGGGGGGGGTACAAAAAGCCCTCCCAGTCACCTCCTCCTGCTTGTCAATCGGAAGCCTTGCCCTCATTGGAACCCCATTTTTAGCCGGCTTTTACTCAAAAGACACAATCATTGAAACAATAAACACATCCCACCTGAACGCCTGAGCCCTCACAATTACACTAGTAGCAACCGCTATAACTGCCGCATACAGCCTGCGGCTCATCTTTTATGTTCAATCCAACACAACCCGAAGCAACCCCCTGATTATCATAAGCGAAAACAATAAAACGATAACCAACCCCATTATTCGCCTTGCTCTAGGAAGCATTGCCGCCGGGCTACTAATCACCTCAACAATACTTCCAACCAAAATAACAATAATAACAATATCGACCACTACAAAGCTTTCAGCCCTGCTCGTAACAACCCTCGGCCTACTATGTGCCCTAGAACTAGCCACTCAAACATCAACACTGGCGGGGCCGAAACAAAACAAACTAAACAACTTCTCAAATCAGCTTGGGTTTTTTAATGCACTTACACACCGAACCCAACCTAACGCCCTCCTTATTCAAGGACAAAATTTAGCTACACACCTAAACGACCTGCTCTGGTATGAAAAAATCGGACCAAAAATAATAACAGCCTCCAACATACCAATAATTAATAACACCTCAACTGCCAACAAAGGCCTAATCAAAGCATACCTTACCACCTTTGTACTATTCACCACATCAGCCCTTATCATAACTATAGCCTAACTGCCCGAAGACCCCCCCGCACCAAACCTCGCGATAGCTTCAAAGCAACAAACAAGGATAATAGTAGCCCCCAACCAGACACCAATAAGCACCACCCCCCTCAAGAATACAACAAAGATACTCCACTAAAATCAGCACGAACCAAGAACAGCCCAACAGAATCAACACCCACAACACCAAACCCTTCATCTACTAGCACCCCGCCCAACACCCCTCCCAACACCACAACTAGTGTAATATAACCAACAAAATATAGCCCAACAGACCAGTTGCCCCACGTCTCAGGGTGCGGATCTGCTGCCAACGCAACAGAGTATGCAAACACCACTAACATCCCCCCTAAATAAATCAAAAACAGCACTAAAGAAATAAAAGAGTTGCCCAGCCAAACTAAAACACCACACCCAACAGCAGCAGCAACAACCAGCCCCGCTGCCCCATAATATGGAGACGGGTTGGACGCCACAGCAACCAGCCCGCCCAATAAACAAAAAGACAGTAAAAAAATAAGATAGACCATAGTTTTTGCCCGGGCTCAAACCGGGACCTATGATACGAAAAACCACCGTTGTTTTCAACTACAAAAACTAATGACACACAACCTACGAAAAACCCACCCCATCCTAAAAATTGTAAACAGCACATTTATTGACCTCCCAGCCCCATCAAATATCTCTGCTTGATGAAACTTCGGCTCATTACTGGGGGTCTGCCTTATCGTACAAGTGGTAACAGGCCTCTTCCTGGCCATACACTACACAGCAGACATCTCCTCTGCCTTCTCCTCCATCGCCCACATCTGTCGAGATGTACAATACGGCTGACTCATCCGAAATCTACATGCCAACGGAGCATCTATATTTTTCATCTGCATCTACCTCCACATTGGACGCGGCCTCTATTACGGCTCATACACTTATAAAGAAACCTGAAACATTGGGGTAGTCCTTCTACTTTTAGTGATAGCAACAGCATTTGTGGGCTATGTTCTGCCGTGGGGACAGATGTCCTTTTGAGGCGCAACCGTAATTACAAACCTACTATCGGCAATTCCGTATATTGGCACAAGCCTAGTAGAATGAATTTGGGGCGGGTTTTCTGTAGACAACGCAACCCTCACCCGATTTTTTACATTTCACTTTCTACTCCCATTCGCCATTATAGCAGCCTCAATAATTCATCTCCTGTTCCTCCACGAAACCGGGTCAAACAACCCAACCGGGCTCAGCTCAAACACAGATAAAGTCCCATTTCACCCATACTACACATATAAAGACCTCTTAGGACTTGTCATCATACTACTACTCCTCCTCCTCCTCGCCCTATTTGCACCAAATCTTTTAGGCGACCCAGAAAATTTTACCCCAGCAAACCCCTTAGTCACCCCACCACACATTAAACCAGAATGATACTTCCTATTCGCATACGCCATCCTCCGCTCTATCCCCAACAAGCTCGGGGGCGTTTTAGCCCTTCTGTTTTCAATCCTAGTACTTCTAGCAGTCCCACTATTACACACAGCCAAACAACGGGGCAACACTTTCCGCCCACTCTCACAAATCATATTTTGAACACTCGTATCAAACATTATTATTCTCACATGAATCGGGGGTCAGCCCGTCGAACACCCCTTCATCATCATTGGCCAAGTCGCCTCAGCCCTATACTTCTTAATCTTCCTCATTTTAATGCCAGTATCAGCAAAACTTGAAAACTCAATATTAAAATGATAAGGCCCTAGCCTTAGTAGCTTAACCAACAAGCACTGGTCTTGTAAACCAAAGATGGGGACTAAAATCCCCCTAAGACATCAAAGGAGAGGGGGCAAACCCCCGTCGCTAATCCCCAAAACTAGCATTTTATTTTAAACTACCCTCTGACCTGTGCCGCCTAGGCGGCCTTTTACCCAAAGAATCCTCCCATAGCACCCTTCCCCAACTCAAGCACACCTTACACAAGACTTTTAACAAGTCCTACCACCCAAAACAACACCCAGCCTAAAAAGTCACCCCCTCACCCACTCTCCCCTGTAACTTTTAGAATCTAGGGGGGTCTCCTAACAAGCCCCGCCGCTGGGGGCGGCACTCATCTAAAACCCCCGCCCACGCCCTTCCCCAACTCAAGCAGCCCTTAACAAACCTAAACAACCCTCCCGCACCTCCTTAAATAATAACTCCTGGTAAACCCTGCCGCCCCCGGCGGCACTTCATCTTTAGAACCCTCCCAATGGGCCCTCCCTCACAACCCGCACCTCCTTAAATAATAACTCCTGGTAAACCCTGCCGCCCCCGGCGGCACTTCATCTTTAGAACCCTCCCAATGGGCCCTCCCTCACAACCCGGCACCTCCCCCATAATATCTCCTCCGATGGGTGACTGCCCCGCGGGGCAGTAATAATGTCTACGTATACACTATGTATATCGTGCATTCATTCGCTCGCCCCATGCATATCATAAAAGACTAACTCCTTTTAATATTGCATAATACATCTCTGTATAATTGAGCATTTTTCTCTACTTCCCACAAGCATATCATATCATACATACACCTTTTAATTTCGCATAATACATACATTGTTTAATTGTACACAGACCTATCTTTCCCCATGCATATCACAAATACATATTACACTCGATATTGCATAATACATAACGTGAGAAATCTATCTACCAATGCTGCTCTCTTGCTTTACCGATATCTCTTATAACCCCACATCTCCGTGAAACCACCATCTCGCTGAATGACGGGTACTACCGTGACTAGTGTCAGGCCCTAGACAAGAAGGTCGCTATCCTCACTTTTAAAGAGGCCTCTGGTTCCTATCTCAGGGACGGCGTACGGCTCCATCTCATTCCTCACTTTTTCCGATACCACTGGTTGGCCCATCGAATACACTTTGCCGTTTAACGTCGACATCTCCCCTTCCGATTCATCTGGTATTTTTTTAATTTTTTTTTTAATCTTGAACTCTGATGACCCGACTTCCAAAGGAGATTTGGAAGGTCTGGCCGCCTGACGATTTCTTTCCAACTTGAACCAAAATTGCCGCGACAAACGTCCCCACCCGGCAGTACGTGATTTCTTTTAATGCTCGTTGGACATAATAACGAACGAATAACAAACAAAAAAAAATCCAACAAAAAACCTCCCAGCTTCCCCGACGCCACACAAACACATTCGTATACAAACAACGAGTTTGTACACGCCCACAACCCCTGCATCGCACACACACACGTATACACAAATACGTACACAAATACACATATAAACACATGTACATTCTCCACTAAACGTCTGCATCAAAACTACACACATTCATACACGTATGTATACACACACACGTGTTCGTACACCCAAAAAACGCCGACGTCAAAACTACACGTGTAAGTACACGTATATGTACACACACGCATGTGTACACCCATAAAACGCCGACGTCAAAACTACACGTGTAAGTACACGTATGTGTACACACACACGTGTACGTACACCCATAAAACGCCTACACCCAAACCCTTACACGCATACACATACACACATATGTACACATACGCCCGCAACACGCCTACGCCAAAACAACACACACACACACACACACCTACACATTCCTACACATATACATTTTTTTACAGCAAACCCCCCTACCCCCCGTAACCGGCAATCGTTCGCTTAGTCAAATTTTCTCTCGCCAAACCCCTAAAACGAGATTTGACCAAACTAAAATCTACCGGTAGTTCACAGCCTATCACACGTTCTACAGATTGTAAACGCAACTATGAATTATATATATACACATATAACATAAATTTTT